AATGAAAGCTATCTACATAATATTCTTGATACCACAAATCAAAGGTTTTTTTAACCTAAGCTATCTCATTAAAACAAATATACAACGGTATAAACTAACAACCAAATGTAGTCTACAAAATGTCAATATCAAACAACTAAATCATTATAATAATCTCCGCTGTATAAGCTAGTAGAAATATAGATACCTATCAACAAAGCAAGGCCTATGAGAACATGGCTAAAATGCAATCCAACTACTAAATAAGCAGCTCCACTATACACTAAATCATATAAAGTTTTAAATCTTTCTGTAAATTCTAAGTATTGTATAAAAACAAAACACATTCCTAAAAAAATAGTAATAGGAAGATAAAAAATATTGTTATTAGATTCATGATGATAACAAGTAGCAGTTAAAGACGAACCTATTAAAATAAATCTACCTATAAATGGAAGATCTAAATAATGGGATAAGCTAAGCTCAGAATAGTCTTGATATCAAAAATAAGAGGTTATTAGTCTCATAAAAATAAATACTTCCCTACCAATAAATAATCAAAACCTACTAGTAAAATGAGGCATTTTAACCTTATAGAAAGAATCTTTTAAAAAAGTTAATATACCTAAAAAAAGTAATAAAAGGCTTAAAAAAAAAATATTTAAATTTCATAAGAATAGTCCTACTATCGCAAATAAAAAAATAAATCTTCCATAAAATGAAACTCAATTCATTATATTAGTTCAAAGAAATCACTAATTTGGAAAATTAGTATAATAAATTATACTACTAATATTACACTAATAAAAAGATAATTCCTATTATTATAGCTATAGATAATAAAAAAAAATTAATTATATTTAAACTTTTTATAAGATTAATAATTGCTCCACGTTCTCAAATATATAAAAAAACATATGAAATACGTAATAAAATATTTATTCTAACAGAATAAGCCCTATTAATTATTCAATCTAATCCCATAAAATTAGAAAATCAAACACTCATAGGTAAACCAATATTAAAATAAAGTAATAAAAAAGAAATACCCGTAGTTAGTATAAAAAAAACTAAGTTTTGATATGGTGTTAATAGCCCATATTCTAATATTTTAAAAGATAATAAATAAGAGATTAATAAAACAAATATTAGGAATATGGGTATGTAATAAAAATTATGTATAAATCCTTTTTTTTTTAATCTATTGTTAGTACTTAAAAATAAACCAATAAAGTTAAAACAATATATAAAAGATAAAAAAATAGAAAAATAAATTAAAAAAAAAATTACGATATTAGGTAGGGAAAACCTAGTAACTAACATTACATGCTTAATAAAGTATACACCAAAAAATAAGCCACCACATATAGACAAATTAAGTAAAAATAATCTTAAAGAATTTGAATAGGATAAATTATTAAAATAGCTAATCTTATTTTGAGCTAAATTATTGCTAATAAGCTTATCTCCTACTCTACAAAATAAGGCACACTTTATAACCCCATGAATAAAAAGCTGTAAAAGACAATAAAAATATCCACCATTTATAAAATAAATAAAACATCAACTTATTTTTTTACAAGTAGAAAAAGCCACTATCTTCTTTAAATCATTAAATCCTAGAGCTCTCATACCTGATAAAATAATGCTGACTAAGCAAAAAATCGTTAAAAATCTTTTAAAATAGTGCTGTAAATAGGGATATCTACTAAATAAATAAAAATAATAAAACATAAGAAACCATACTCCTCCAGCTACCAAAGTAGAAGAATGAACTAAGCTAGAAACAGGCGTAGGAGCTCGCATGGCTTCAATTAATCAAGAAGAAATAGGATAAAATGCTCTCTTTGTTCCCACAATAGAAAACACTAAAACCAATAAAAAGCCAAAATAATAAGAATCATAAAAAAAAAATATACCTCTTAAAATAAAAAATGCAGCATCTCCTAACCGAGAAACTATTAAAGTTATCACTGCAGATCGTCTAGACCTATAATTATTATAATATAAAATTAAAAAAAATCTAACTATTCCCAAATATTCTCATCCTATAAGCCTATTACATAAATTCCCCGTAGTAACCAAGTAAGCCATTACACCAATAAATAATAAAATCAGTTTAAAAAGATAGTCATAATGATACAAAAAATAATGATTATAAAATTTAAAAACTAATAGCCTACAAATTAATAACATTGCTAAAACATAGCCTTTAATAGTATTAAACTCAAATATAAGACTATAAAAAATATTACTTAGCCTAGTAAATAGCTCATAATCTAAAACTAAAATAAATTCTAATGAATAAATAAACAAACTAATTAATATAAAAAATAAAATAATAATAAAAACCATAATACCTAAAAATTACTTTTTAAAGATAATGAAATAAACATAAGCACTAGAGGAACTACCTGTATTTGACGCTTAAAATCAACTCATATTACTCTGACACTAATGCCTACAAGAGGGGCTTACCCCCGTAAATTTGGTCGAAACAAATTTATTAAGTTTATTAATTCTTGTAAATACTAGAGGAATAACCCTATATTTGACTCCTAAAATCAACTCATAACATTCTGACACTAGTATTTATTTGTCCCAACCTATATAGCCTACAAATATTTCGACTAACAAAGCAACCGATAAAAAAATAACAAAATAAGAAAATAACAAAGTATTTAAAAATATGTCATTTATTATAGGAGAATTCAAAAAAATAGATATTTCTAAATCAAAAACTACATAACATAATACGTATAATAAGAACATTTGTGTTCTTCTACCCCTTAAACCTTTAACAGGTAAAAACCCGCACTCTATTTTAACCTTATAGCTCTTAGCCCCCATTAGTTTAACATTTCACACACTATCGTTGTAAGAACAAATAATAAAATAAAGAAAAACAAAAATAAGAATAACAAAAAAAAAAATAATTAATAATTTTAAACCCATATTATAAAAAAATAAAAAACTAGACAGAGTCACCCTCAGAGTAAGAATCTGATGCCTAAATTTAGCTATAGTTTTACCGACGAAATTATTTATTTACAATTTGCTATATCAAAGCAACCTGCTAAGCAGCCCTATCGGCCAAAACTTAAAAAAGATCTTTACTACCCAAAAATAAAATTTTAAAATTAAACTATATTGAAAGACTCTGGCAAAATAGCATATTAAAGTTAACAGCTTTACAGTTTATATTAACTTACAAAATCTAAAGCAAAATTAGTAAATAAAATGACATATATATAATCAAATGATGTCAAAATAACTTTACAAAAGAATAATATTTAAAACGAGGTAATATGGCTCGAACAACAATTAGTATAAAACAACCTAATCTAGCTCTTAAACAAATAAAAAGGGGAGAAGAAAAAAAACAAATACTAAAAATTCAACAAACGATATAACATAATAAATACTCACAAGCAAATAAACAAGTAAAATAAACCCTACCAAATTCTATATTAAACCCAGAAACCAAATCAGACTCTCTTTCTGAGTAATCAAAAGGAGTTCGATTAGTTTCACAAAATAAAAGAATTAAGCCTGTCAAGTAAAAAGGCCAAATTAAATAAAATCTATTAAATTTAGTTTCTTTTAAATAAAATAAAAATCCTCTATAAGTATTTTTACAATAGGCCAAGAAAAGTATAAAACACATTAATGCTCCTTCATAGCATAGTGCTGTAAAAGAAGAACGTATGCTACCTAAATAACTAAACTTTTTCAAACTACCCAAACCAACAAATAAAATACTATATCTAGTAAGAGAACCGATTAGTAATATAAATAAAAAAAAAAATATAACTTCTCTACCCCTAAAAAACAAGTAATGTAAATAACAAAAAAAAATGGTACCCACTAATAAAATATTAACCCCAATAAAACCTATTATACTACGATAATTATAAAACGTTTTCTTTTTGACCTTTATAATTAACTTAATTAAATCAGTAAATCTTTGTAAAAGTCCAAAAATACCTACCTTTTTAGGCCCCTTACGTTGTTGAATAAGCCCTAAAATATTACGCTCCAAAAGAACAAAAAACGCTACAAAAACAAGTAATAAAATAAAATTAATTAAGCCTCCTAAAAATTTAAACATAAAATAACTTTAATCTAAGATTCCTATTAATTGCAAATTAATTATTCTCACTAAACTATAAAATTAATTATCAATAGACTAATTAAGCTAGGATTAAAAAAATAAACCAAAATACAAAGACTAACGTCTTTAATATATCTAGGTATTTTTGTGAAACAAGCTCATTACAGCCTAATTTTTATTTTAAAAAAATAAAAATTTTACTATCTAATTTTAGGCTTAAATAAAGCATAAAATTTTTTAAATAAAAAAATATAATTATTACATAAAGAAAATATAATTATTAAAAATATAGTTATCTAATAAACACACTAATTAAACTAAGCTTAAAAAAATAAACCAAAATACAAAGACTAACGTCTTTAATATATCTAGGTATTTTTGTGAAACAAGCTCATTACAGCCTAATTTTTATTTTAAAAAAATAAAAATTTTACTATCTAATTTTAGGCTTAAATAAAGCATAAAATTTTTTAAATAAAAAAATATAATTATTACATAAAGAAAATATAATTATTAAAAATATAGTTATCTAATAAACACACTAATTAAACTAAGCTTAAAAAAATAAACCAAAATACAAAGACTAACGTCTTTAATATATCTAGGTATTTTTGTGAAACAAGCTCATTACAGCCTAATTTTTATTTTAAAAAAATAAAAATTTTACTATCTAATTTTAGGCTTAAATAAAGCATAAAATTTTTTAAATAAAAAAATATAATTATTACATAATAAAATATTTTACACAAAATAACTAATAAGATTGATTAGCTTTAAACTACTATTACATAGAAGACATAAAATGTCCTAAAACTATTTTAAAATGACAATTTAATGTTATAAATTAACTAATTTTATTAACAACAGGTTAAACCACTTATTACTTGTAAAATAATTATTCTTAATTAAATTATGCTGCTTTTAAACAAGTATATTAAAACATTGTTCTTTTAATTTATTATTTTTAGCTATTTTAAAGCTAAAAAAAAAAAAATAAAAAACTATGTACTAATTACCCACACCAAATTTAGCGTTTTTTTTTTAGGCTGATAGTACCTGAAAAAAAAATAGAAAAAAAACGAAAAAAATTTTGTGCTTACTTCCTCATAGCAAATTTAGCGTTTTTTTTTTAGCTTTAAAATACCTAAAAAAAAAATAGAAAAAAAACGAAAAAAATTTTGTGCTTACTTCCTCATAGCAAATTTAGCGTTTTTTTTTTAGGCTGATAGTACCTGAAAATTTTTATAACAAATCTAAAAAAAAAAACTACGAACTGTTGAACTGAAGAATTGATAAAAATTTTATATTGAGCTAATTTAACTAATTGTGGGTTTTTTTTCTTTTTGGGGGCCTTAAGCTTCGGATGCCACCAAGTCTATATAGTATATAACAATACATTTTTTATAAGAGTATCTAAATAAAATTTAGTTTATGTAGTTTCAAGCTACATCCAACATACTCCTTAATGTTTTTCGATTAATTTTATTTTACTTTATGAGCTACAAGCATACGTACTTTTTATACTAAACCGATTAATTAACGAATAAGCTTTTTCTTTTGTATTACCATTGCTCCAACTACTCAAAATCTTCTAATTATAAACACACAAAAAAAAAGATAAAACCTTTCTCCACCTCAGTAAATTATTTTTTCTAGTGTCCCATGATAATAAGAAGTTGCTTTTGCAGATTTCATAGAATAAGAGTTAGATACTAAAGTAAAAAAAATATAAGAGTTTATTAAAATAAGAAATCCCTTTACTCTCTTACTTCAACTATAATTAATAATTCTGCTATAACGAGCAATATAGAGAAAAAGAATATAAACACCACCGATGTATACTAAACAAATTAAAAAAAAAAATCAAAATTTTCTGGTTTTAAAATATATTATTGCTCCACAAATTAAACAAAAAAAACACAGGTATAAATTATAAAAAAAGGGATTTTTAGGCAAACCACATAGGCTTAAAAAAAAACAACCTAATATTCCTAATAGTTCTAACATAAATCGAATTAATAATAAAATTATCCTTTGGCATGAAAAGCCAATATGCTATAAACACCTATACGACTATACAATGGCTAATTCTAATAAATTTCACAAACAATAGGCATATAAGAATGCCCAACTCCACATAGCTCTCTACAATAACCACTAAAAACACCTACACAGTCACTATGATACATAAGTTGGTTAATTCGACCAGGAATACAATCAATCTTTAGCCCTAAGTCAGGCAAAGAAAAAGCGTGTATTACATCTACTGATCTTAGTAATAGTTGTATGCTACCACCATATGGCAAATAAAGAGGGGTGTCCACACTAGAAACTCCACGATCCATTCTAAAATTGGAAGTATACTCCAATCCTAAGCTATTTTCATAAGACCAACGCCATTGTTGACCAACTATCTTAACTACATAATTAATCTTTTCAACCAAATCCTTATTAATATTATCTAATTTTAAAATACAAAGGATAGTGACTAAAATAACGGGGAGTAGTGTTCAAACTATTTCAATAGTGTGATTTTCAGAGGATAAAAGTCATCTTGATTGTATTTTGCTATTTAAAATAAGTATAAAAAATACAAAAAAACATAAAAATAAGCATAATAAAGATACATAAATAACCATTTTATAATATATAAACACATTTTGCATTTACTAGCCTTTGATTCCTCATAGGCTACCATGTTACGACTTATTTCAATAAATTATCGAAATTGACGGGCGGTATGTACCCCAGTTCTTACTTCTTCAAACTAACTAACTTATTTAGTTTTACTTTTTAGTCCTTAATTAGGTGTATTACAACACCCCTATTTTTAATGTATTGCATTATATCTTATTTATAGCAGCACATAGACTTAACTTAAAATACAAAATTTCATAAATGCTTATATAACATCTATATTAAATCAGATGTACACCAACATAAAAATAAGTAGCTTAATAGGTGGGATATCCTTTAAATAACACAATCCCCAAATAGAAGAATACTAGCTGCCAAATAGTTTTAGTTTAACTAATTAAAATTACGCTATAAATAATAGGGTATCTAATCCTTTTCTTTAATTATCTAGCATATTTATTAATAATTAAAATATTAAAAATTAGTAATTAAGCTTATTTAACTAATATACTAATATTTATTAATTTAAATTAAAAGTTTAAAAATATAAATCTAACAGATTAACCGCGGATGCTGGCACTGAGAATTTTCCAATATTAAATACAAGCTTTTAAAAACTATTATGTTTATAAAAAATTTTTTACACTAATTAAATAAAATAAATAAATTTTATATTTAATTTAAAACACCTTTTATATGTGTAACTTATATTATATTTTTTTAACCACTATTAAATAAAAAAGAGGAAATTATAATAAATATAATAATAAAATTTTTGCAAAATTTTGTTTATTCCTCCCCTAACACTAAAAATTAGCTTACTTAAATCCTTTCGTACTATAAGTAAAATTAATAGATAAGAACCAACCTGGCTTACACCGGTTTAAACTCAACTCATGGGATTTAATAGCCGAACAGGCTAACTTTTAAAGCTTCTACAACAAAATAGTGTTCCCAAGTCAACATCGAGGTGGCATTCAAGCTAATTGATAAGAACTCTCCTAGCTTCTAACCCAGTTATCCCTAAAGTAACTTATACCTATAATTCTATAATAAGTTCTTAAAAATTATACATAATAATTCTTTACCCCAAATAAAGTAAAATTAAGCTTTTAGGGTCTTTCCGTCTTATTTAATTACATAGGGTTCTGCACCTATTAACTAATTTCATATTATTTTCTTTTTATTTTAGATTAAAACTCTCTTTCAGACAATTCCTTATTTAGAGGACAATTAATTATGCTACCTTTGCACAGTCAAAATACTGCGGCCATTTATAATTTACATAGGGCAGAGAATATCATTAAAATATAGTAATAAAAATGTTTTTAATAAACAGTTCAACCTAATTTGAAAAAAAAGAAAAATTATATAATTACTTATTTTAACATTTAATTAATTAGTTTTAAATAATAACATATAATAAGAAAATTCACAACATACAAGTTTTATAACAAATTCACAAAATAAGTCACTTTTCAACCCAATTATTATTAAAAATAATATTTCTTAAATATTATACAACTTTATCTACAAAGTCGTATTTAAAAATTAACAATTATTATACAAGTTATAACTAAGGACGTCTTATTTATCAAATCTAAATAAATTTATAAACAGTAACACACTGTCTTAAAATAATCTATATCCCTTAGTTTCGTGTAATTTGAATATCAATACTTAATTATTAAATCATGATGCAAAAGGTAAAAATTATTATTAATTTTATATCTATTAGCTAATAAAATTTAATATATCTTAGTTTTACAAAAACTATGTTTTAATTTAAACTAATAAGCTCTAAATTATAATATGGTACCCTAGCGGGATGTATAGCTGAGATAATTGAAAAGATGGCTTTCCTCAAACACCTACCACTACTACCTTCTCTTGTATTGCATTATAAATTATATACATTAAAAAAAAAGCCCTAAATCTTCTGATTAAAGAACCAATACTACATAAAATATTTATCCATTGAAAATTAGCATCATACATACAAACTCGACGAGGTAACCCTACCATTCCTAAGTAGTGCATAGGAAAAAAACATAATTTAAATCCTAACATAGAAATATAAAAATGAGCAGTTAATAAGGCCTTATTTAAGCTATACCCGGTAATAATGGGAAATCATCAAATGAAAGCCAATACTACACTACTAAATGATCCCAATGAAAAGACATAATGAAAATGAGCCACCACAAATCAAGTATCATGAAATAAAACATCAATAACAGAAGATGAAAGAACTATTCCTGTTACACCGCCTATTGTAAATAATATAATAAATCCTATTAGTCATAAGAAAAAAGGTTCATTCTTTCTAACAAACCTATTAAATAGCATTCATATTCAAGAAAATACCTTTATACCAGTAGGAACCCCTATAACCATTGTTACAGAACTAAAAAAAACAATACTTAAAATATCCATACCGACTGAAAACATGTGGTGAGCTCAAACAACAAATCCTAGACAAACTATTGAAAACATAGCAAAAACTAACCCATAATAACCAAACGGTTGATTATTATTACTTACTTGAAGACAAATATGACTTACCATTCCAAACCCCGGTAAAATTAAAACATATACTTCTGGGTGTCCAAAAAATCAAAATAAATGTTGAAATAAAAGCGGATCCCCACCTCCTGCAGGATCAAAAAAAGATGTGTTAAAGTTTCGATCAAACAGTAGCATAGTTATCCCTGCTGCTAGCACTGGTAAAGAAAATAATAATAGTATAGAAGTAAATAAATAAGCTCAAATAACTACTGAAATTCTTTCAAGATTAACAGTTTCTCTTATCCTACAATAAATAGTACAAATAAAATTTAAAGAACTAAATATACTAGAAATACCTGCTAAATGAAGAGAAAACATTAAAAAATCAGTGCCCGCAGTAGGAGCACCTATAAGATTAGATAGTGGAGGGTAAAATGTTCAACCTACTCCCCTTCCTAATACCATTCTTATCATAACACAAATAGTTGCAGGAACTAACAATCAAGCACTTAAAGCATTTAAACGGGGTAAATTTAAATCAGGGATTCTTAATAATAAAGGAAGCAGATAATTACCAAACCCTCCTATTAAAACAGGCATTAAAAAAAAAAAGATCATTACAATCCCATGACTAGTTATTACATAATTATACACTTCATAAGGAACTAAATTATAGTAAGGATACCATAGATTTAAACGAATTATTAAGCTTAAGCCCAGGCCAATAAAACCAGCTCATATTCCAATTAAGGTGTATATGAAGCCTATTCGCTTATGGTCTAAAGTAAACAATCAAGAAAATAATCCATTTAACATATTCATCTAATGCATGTAACGCACTTATTGTTTTGAAAACAATTGGTCTAATTAACCTAATAAGATAAAGAATTGAATATATAACATATTCTTAATTTTATTAGCAGTAAAATCTATAAATTCTCCCAAATAAATTAATATTATAGCTTTTATTTTAAAAGTTATATAATATATAACAATACAAAATTTTTACATAATTTTTAAAGAAAACTGCTATAATTTAATAGATTGTAGGGATTTAAGAACTAAATAATTATAAATTATATAAAATCTTTCTAATATAAATATGAGTATAAAAAAAATAATAGTATAAAAAAATTTTAAATACCATAAACCACATAATAATAAAATCTTATAAAACAAAGATAAGGAAAAAGGAACGGAAGAAACTTTAATTAAAACATTATTAAGCCTTTTAAATGACCTTTTAACTTTTTTTTTACTAAATAAATAAAATATTAAAATTTTCAAAAAAACAGATAATAAAAGATAAACTAATTGAATAAAGACATTACAATAAACAACAAACAAAAAAAATAAATACCCCCTATTTAAAGAAGAAACAATCAACCAGGTTAAAACTTTATATCCTAAGAAAAATAAAAAATAAATATTTATAGCCCTGCTTAAAATAATAGCTCTTAATAAAACTATTCTATTTTTTACATAAAACTCAGAAAAAGATTTAAAATAAAAATATAAAACTAAAAAAAATCTCTTAGACAAAACTAAGATTAAAAATAACAATAAAAATCTAAAATTATTTAATAATTTAATAATTATATAATTTACCGGCAAACAATAAAACTTTAACAATAAAAAAAAATAAAGAAATAAAGTCAAATTAAACCTCAAAGAGTATATTAAAAATAAAGAACCAAGGGTGTTTAAAAAAAAAAATAGGACTATATCTCCCAAATTATTAAACCTTCGCCCTAAATAAAAAAACAAATAAATAGTTATTAAGCTATAAAATTCAAAAAAAAAAAAAAAAATAAAAAAATTTTTAAAATAAAATCTACATATTAAACACAAAATAACAGAAAACCCTCTTAATAACAAAAATCTTAGTGATCCTTAGAAAATTGTAAAATTCTAAGAGCAATATACCAGTGTACTGCTGCAACAAACACTTCATAAAAAAAGATAAAAACTAACAAACCTAATAGAGCAGGGTTAAGAAGTCTTAACCTAAATACTCCACTTAAATGAAGTCCCCCTAAAATACCTATTGTTATATTAATAAAAGGCCGCAATATAAGAACAAAAGGACGCACTAAATACCTTAATCTTTCCGCAATACATACAAAAGGAGCTATTCATAGAGGCGTGCCGGATGGTACAAATTTAGATAAAAATAAAGTGAAATTGTTTAAAACTTGAGTTAAAAATAAAGTAATAAACAATATAAAGAAAAATAAAAAAAGAATACTCATAAACCTAAAATTTATAAATGTCCCTGGGACTCGAAAAACTAAAAATAGTAAAAGACCAAAAATAGCAATATTCTTAAATATTAGTTGCTCTTTAATTATAGTTTTTAAAGAAGATAAAAAAAACCTTCATAACGTATTTATAAACATTTTTAAATAAATAAATTTCTTTGGGGACTACCAAAAGTATCTATAACTCTTCAAATTAACGCTTTAATTTTAAGCTAAGCCCCCACTAAAACACTATTTTAATAAAAGAAGCTTAAAAAGCAAATTTTGAATATGAATCAAATAGTTTATACTTAACTTATCCTTTCTTTACAGCTAAATCTAATTCCTTTGTAATCAAAATACAATATGCTAGTATAACACTAAGCTATAAAATCCTTATAACTCCTCATAAAAAAAGCAAAATCAAAAGAATAACACAAATATAAATAGAACTTAAATTTATATAAGTTCTTACAAACGCTCCTCCTCGTCCACAGGCAAGCCTTAGTAGTATAACGGGTATTAAAGCCCTTATAAACATATAAATAAATAGACATATTAATAAAAATCTTCTAAAGAAGGCACTATTAAGGATAACTTTAATTTCTGTTATAAACCCTAGGCTAGGAGGAAAAGACCTTAGCCCTAATAATCTCATAGTTAAAATAATTAATCAAATTATTTTCTTTTTATAGCTAAGTAAGGAAACCCAATTACGAGAGCTAGTAGTTGTCCTATAAATAAAAAAAAAAAAAAATAATAGCCCAGCGGACAATCCATGGGATAAGCAAAATAAAGACCTTACATTAATAGATCTTTCACTAAGACTAGCTAGCCCTAGCACTGAAATATTAATATGTCCTAATCTGAGGAAGGCTAGCCAACGCTTTAAGTCTATCTCAATAATTCTATTAATAAATAGAAATAAAGAAAATAATACTATAAAAGTAATATAATATTTTACACTAATTTTGGGAATTAAATTAAATCGATATATACCTATTATACCAAACTTCATTATATACCCTCTTAGCATTATAGATATAAAAGTTCTTGCTTCAGCATGAACAAAAGGAAGCCAGCCATGAAATGGGACTAAGGGTACCTTAGAAATAAAGCTAATAAAAAGTATTAGTCAAATAAAAGAACTCGCCCCATATTCCATTGTTATTTCTTTAAAATAAAATTTATAGTTCTTTAAAAAAAAATATAAAACTATAGTAATAAGAGGTATACCCCCTAAAAAAATATAGCCTAAAAAATACCATAACCTAAACAAACGCTCAGAATAGGGGGATTTGATTAATATAGCAAAAAGTAGGCACAAAATTCTTATCTCATACGCTATTCAAAATAAAAATAAAGATTTAATTAGACAACAAATTACAGCACTTATAATTCTAAAAGTAATAAGAAGCTTAGAAAATTTATTATCCGTTTTAATCCTTAAAGGAAGATAAAATATTAAATAACTAAAAATAGGTATAGCAGCCAATAAAATTGAAAACCTGTCTAAAATTAAATATTTATTTATATCGTGTAAAAAGAAGAATTTCAAAGTCGAGTTATAATTGCTAAAATAAGTAATGATTCTATGGTAAATATAGCTAAAAAAGTTAAGTAAAAGATATTTCTTCCTCTAATAAAAAAAAACCTTCTGCAAACTAATATAATAATTCTTATAGCCTCCATTGCTACTATCAGACTAATTAGATTAAGTCCCCTTATAATAATTTTTATTACCCTTATAATAAAAAAAATATTAATTAAGTTTAAAGATAGCATACTGCTACTAAGATAGATGTATAAACTTATTTACAGGAACAAACTTATAACATATTATTAAAATAACTAAGCCTATCCTTATTATTAACCTTAAAACATCATAAGGCCACTCTGGATGACAAGCCCCAAAATAGCTTAAAATTATTAAAAACCCTATAATAAGCCAAAAAATAATCTGATGGAATTTCCTATAAGGAGTGCATAGCACTTTTTTACCAGAAGGCACTCATAGTACAAATAAAAAAAGCAAGATAAATACTAGGCCACCAACCTTAGATCTTATAGAGCGCAACATAGCATAATAAAATAAAAAATATCACTCAGGCTTTATATTAACAGGAGTAACCATATAATTAGCTTGTAAATAAGCCTCTGAATCCAGGACTAAGTCCGCATTATAAAGAACAATTAAAAACAAACATAGCAAAAACCCCAATATAGATAAAACATCCTTAGCACTAAAATAATGGTGAAAATAAATAGAATCAGAATAGCCCTTATTTAAATTTAATCTTTTTGAAGACCCCCTCTTATGAAGATAAACAAGATGCAAGCCAGAAAGGCCTAATATAACAAAAGCTAAAATCACATGAGCCGCAAACATTCGAGTTAAGGTAACATTTGTAACTCCAAATCCACCAACAATGAAAGTGTATAAAATAGGCCCTACAAACGGAACTCTTTGTATAACACTTGTTAAAACTGTAGCTGCCCAATACGACATTTGGTGTCAAGGAAGAATATAACCTAAAAAGGCTTCCACCATCATTAGTAAATATAAAACAAAACCTATTCTCCAAACACTAGTCTTATTATATCTTTTATAATAAAACCCTCGAAGCACATGAATGAAAAGCACTAAAAATATAGCGGAAGCACCTCAAATATGAAAATAACGTATAAACCAAGTTAATAACTCATCTTTACTTAACCCCATAACACATTTAAATCTTAAAAATTGGTCAGCAACATATAAAAGAGATAAAATTACTCCAGTAAGAACCTGTATTATCAAAATAAAAGAAAGTGTAAAACCACCACATCAAAAGTAATTAATACCTACTTTTGTTGGTAAATCATAAACATTTCCCTTTACTATCTTAAGCAT